CTAAGAACCCCATCAATAAATGCACAAATACAAAAAAATCCAAACAACATCTACAAAGTGTCAATACCAAGCAGCAGCTTCAAACCCAAAATGATGAGAAACAGAAAAATGATACAAATAGCACCGAACTGTGCATACTACTAAAAAAATTCTCCCAATTAACACATGCAACCCGTGAAACCCAGTCATCACAAAAAAAGTAGAACCATACACCCCATCTGCCACCCTAAAAGAAACCTCCTGATATTCTCCCCACTGAAGAACCGTAAAATATAGCCCTAATAAAACTGTTAACCCCAAACCATACAAAGCCTCTTCTCGCTTTCCACTCATCAACCCATGATGGGCCCAAGTAACCCTCACACCAGAACCTAACAACACAGCCGTATTTAATAAAGGGACCTTAAAAGGATTCAATGGCAAAATACCAACAGGAGGCCAAACACAACCCAACTCCACAGTCGGAACAAGCCTTCTATGAAAAAACCCCCAAAAAAAAGCAAAAAAAAAACAAACCTCGGAAAAAATAAATAAAACTATACCCCAACGAAGATTTCCACCAACTCAACTAGTGTGATAACCTTGATAAGTCCCCTCACGAATTACATCACGCCACCACTGCACCATAGTTAAAACAATTACCATAATACCAATTAATATCAACCCCATACCCTTTCCATGAAACCACCTTACCAAACCTACAGTTAAAAATAATGCCCCTCCCGCCGCAGTAAAAGGCCATGGACTAAACTCAACCAAATGAAAAGGATTACGTAGCATTATCCACTGTTAACAAACCAAACCAACCTCCTAACTTAAAAACACAACCTTAGCCGTCTGACTATTTGAGTGGAACGATGCAGGAAACACCCCATCCTGTCACTCAAATGAAGCCCTTAACGCCCTCCCCCACACAACAGATCGCTGAGAAACGAATGACTCAAATAATATAAATATAAATAATAGTACAGAAACAAAAGAAATTAAAGAACCCCAAGAAGATACTACATTCCACTTACCAAACCTATCAGGATAATCAGAATATCGCCGAGGCATGCCAGCCAACCCCAAAAAATGCTGTGGAAAAAAAGTTAAATTTACACCCACAAACATTAAAATAAAGTGAACTTTTCTCCAAACCACATGAAAAGTCACCCCAGAAATCAAAGGATACCAGTACCTAAAAGCTCTAAATAATGCAAAAACAGCCCCCATCCTCAACACATAATGGAAATGAGCTACCACATAATAGGTATCATGTAAAACAATATCTAGAGAAGAATTAGATAGCACAATACCTGTCAACCCACCCACAGTAAACAGAAAAATAAAACCTAAAGCCCACAAGATAGGTGGCTCAGTTTTATTAACAAATCCGTGAATAGTAGCTAACCACCTAAAAACCTTAATCCCCGTAGGGATAGCAATAATTATTGTGGCAGCAGTAAAATAAGCCCGAGTATCCACATCCATCCCAACAGTAAATATATGGTGAGCCCAAACAATAAAACCCAAAACTCCAATAGAAATAATAGCATAAACCATCCCTAAATACCCAAACACCTGTTTCTTCCCAGCATAATGTATAACAATATGTGAAATCATCCCAAACCCAGGTAAAACTAAAATATAAACCTCAGGATGCCCAAAAAACCAAAAAAGGTGTATATATAAAATAGGATCCCCTCCCCCCACAGGATCAAAAAAAGACGTATTAATATTTCGATCAGTAAGTAATATTGTAATAGCACCAGCCAAAACAGGTAACGATGCAACCAATAAAACCGCTGTCACCGTAACAGCCCACACAAACAACGGAATACGCTCAGCAACTAACCCTGGAGATCGCATATTTCCAACAGTAGAAATAAAGTTAATAGCCCCCAAAATAGAAGAGGCACCAGCAAGATGCAAAGAAAAAATGGCCAAATCCACCGAAGCCCCAGAATGAGCCACATTCCCAGACAATGGTGGATAAACCGTCCACCCAGTCCCAACACCACTCTCTACCAAAGAAGAACTCAATAATAAGAACAAAGCTGGCACTAACAACCAAAAACTCAAATTATTCAATCGAGGAAAAGCCATATCAGGAGCCCCAATCATAAGCGGAATAAGTCAATTACCAAAACCACCAATTATTATTGGTATAACCAAAAAGAAAATTATTATAAAAGCATGTGCCGTTACAATTACGTTATATAGCTGATCATCCCCCAACAACCTACCTGGCTGCCCCAACTCAGCCCGAATCAAAAGACTTAGGGCCAAACCAACTAAACCAGATCACAACGCTAACAATAAATATAAAGTACCAATATCCTTATGATTTGTAGAACAAAGTCACCGCAATACACCACTCAACACCCTTAAGAAATTAACCAATGATAAAACACCTTAGGAGAAACCCTCTCTAACCCAATAGGCATAAAAGAGTGGTTCACCCCACAAATCTCACTACATTGTCCATATATTACACCAGACCTTATTAAATGTACACCCAATTGATTAATCCGACCAGGAACAGCATCAACCTTTACACCAATCGAAGGAAGAGCCCAAGCATGAATAACATCAGCAGACCTCACAAGAACTCGCCTATCAACCCCATAAGGCAACACACATCGATTATCAACCTCCAAAAGACGGTAACCTCCTCCTTCCACATCATCTCTACTTACTATATAAGAATCAAACCTAACAAGATTCTCTCCATCACCAAATTCATAACTTCAATACCACTGATGCCCAACTGCTTTTATTCTGACCACAGGCCCCCCAACCTCATCCAATAAATATAGTAATCGAACAGATGGAATAGCCAAAACCAACAATAGCAACCCAGGAACCATAGTCCAAGCAGCTTCCAATCTTTGGGCCTCCACAATAAATCGAGAAGATAGTCTGCTTTTTAATAAACAAACCATTATATAACCCACAAAAGACGAAACCAAAACAAGAACAAATATAGTATGATCATGAAAAAATGCTAACTCAAACCCTAAATCACTAAACCTATCTTGAAACCCAAATTGACCCCAAAAGCTCATTCATTTTTAATTTTTTATCTTATTTACCTACAATCCTACACATATACTAACACCCAAATTTATTTAACTATTTTAGTATTAACTACCCCACTCTAAAGAACCCTCACGCCACTCATGAATAACCCCACCAAATAATAAGATCAAAAAAAAAGATAAAACCAAATAACCACCAACCCACATTCAATAACCCCCCACAACTATCACAACCGGAAATAACAAAACAATCTCCACATCAAAAACCACAAAAATAACAGCTAACAAAAAAAATCGCAAAGAAAAAGGCACCCGAGAAGACCCCATCGGATCAAAACCACACTCAAACGGACTTATCTTCTCTCAACTGCTCAAAACAGATACACCCAAAAACAAACCAACCAATAACAATACAGAACCTAATAAAATAGACAACAACACCCTTACTATTACTTTTTCCATTTTCGTCAACTCGATCTAGACGAATAACTAAATCTATCCATACCCTTCACACATATCCCTTAACCCTTTTAACGAAAAGCTATATAACCCTATCTACAGAACCACAATCTATTATTTTACTTAAACTATTTCGTCCCCCACTGTAACAGTTTTGTTCGCAACTTTCATTAAAAATCTCAATAAACAACTAATTTTTAGTTAAGCAAAAGAGTTATACCCCAACAATCCTGTATAACATGATACAGTTCTATACTTTAAATTAAAAGACCTGATTTGCAATCAATCATTGAGCCATAAACTCTAGAACTACCATAAAACCACACCCCACCCAAAAATACTAAACTAATTATCAAAGGATCCTCGGAGAATATTTGCCTTGAAATCAAAAAAAGAGTGTTCGACTCACTTATCCTTTTCCTGTAGGAAAGTAGCCGAGCTAATACATGGCTTCTAACCACGTAAAAAGAGGTTTGACTCCTTTTACTTTCCTGTTCACCAATTAAGTGTTTTATTGGCACATTGACTTTTCACGTCAAAAGAGCACACTAGTGCATTTGGCTACCAACCGCTTAACTTTGGTCATTAAAATAAAAACTCGAATTATAAATATATTTCAACACAAAGTGGTGCAAAAACTAATTATTGTTTTTACCACCGGGCTCCTTTTAATAACCCTCTTATCAAATCCCTTTCTTATAGTAATAACAAAAGTCTCTTATACCGAACTATCACTAACTGATAACCCACTAGAAAAAACCAACCCATTAGTACACCCGCAACTTCCACGGGCTCTTACCCCATCAAAAACAGCCCTGCTTCCACCAACATTTCTGATAAAACATAAATGAAATCCCCCTATAAATTCCTATTTTTATTTTTGATAGTGACAAGGACATATATAGTCCTATCCTCTTCAAATTGATTAACAACCTGAATAGGCTTAGAGATTAATATACTAGGATTCATCCCACTTATATACTTTAAAGAGACCACAAGTGAATCAGAAACAGCAGCAAAATACCTAGTACCACAAGCACTAGGCTCAACAGTTTTTATTACCTCAGCAATAGTTGCACCCCATTTAAACACCCTCCAAATCCTAATACCAGTTGCGATATGCTTAAAACTTGGAGCTGCACCACTTCACTTTTGATTTCCCCCAGTGATAGCAGGACTCCCATTACTTCCAGCCTTCCTCTTACTAACTTGACAAAAAATCGCCCCCATCTTTGCCATCTCTTCTTTCCACCCAACACTCATAATCAAAATCCTACCTATTGCAGCAATCAGTGCACTATGAGGAGGAATTGGGGGAGTAAACCAAACAGACATCCGATCTTTATTAACTTATTCATCAATCGCACACACCGGATGAATACTAGCTGGTATTAATGGCCCCGCCCCAACCTTAATACTTTATATCACAACCTACATCTTAATTACAATTTCTATTTATATATGTTTAACTAACCAATCCACAAAATCTCATAAACAACTTTTTTCTCTTAAAGAACCTTATAACTCCTTCTTACTAGCCATCACAATCCTCTCGCTCAGAGGCCTACCACCCCTCACAGGCTTTCTCATAAAACTGTTAGTACTATATTTCACAGAAGCCCCGACAATTATCACTCTTAGCCTAATTTTAGGCGCCATAACAAGCTTACTCTATTACCTCTCCCTTACCCTCTCCCCACTCCTATCCATAAATAAAACCTACTTTCTTAAAACAAAAATAATCTCAAAATCATCAATCATATTTCTTCTATCTCAAACTTTACCCTTATCATTTATTCTATTTTATTTCTAAAGTAGGATAAGCTAACACTAAGCTGTTGGGCTCATAACCCAAAAATAGATTACTTCTTCCTATTAATTTCCCCCTTAACTTCACCAGAGATTTAAGTTAAAAAAACTAATAGCCTTCAAAGCTTTAATTGATATTTTAAATCAATCTCTACAAAGCAAGAAACTCATTAGTGCTATGGTTTCGACCCATAAATAGATACACTCTATTGTATCCTTGCTTTAGCATTAAATATTTCATTGATGTATATAATTAGCTTTACTACTTGAACTACATATGGTAGCCAACACACATTGTGCATAGCCAACACCTATGTTTAACCTTCAAAAGATTTATACATAGAGTGAACAGCATAGACTTCAAGTTTATGGTCTAAGGGTCTCCCACAACACCAATGTTTTATATTATAATAGTTAGGTAACTAAGCCATAGAAATAAGTACATAGGGATGGCAAAAGTGGTGCCAGCAGTCGCGGTTATACCTCTATCCCAAGCTAATTTTTGACAAATCTAGGGTAGTTTACTTAAAGACTTCAAGATCAACTTTCCTACGTAAAAAATATATTATAACCACACCCAGCTAAGTCTTACCCACTCCACCCACACAAACCACAACCTCAGAACTCGGATTAGATACCCGACTACTGTGTGGCTTAACATATAAAAGAATACTACAAACGAAAGTTTAAAACTCAAACAATGTGGCGGTGCTTTACTTTCCTCATCAGGGGATCCTGTGGCTTAAACCGATAACCCACGATAACCCCAAGCCTTCCTTGTAAACAGCTTGTGTATGGCCGTTTAAGCTTGCTCAGAAAAGAAAACAAAGGAGGCAACTAGGCTTACAACCTCATAATTCAGGTGACATACAGCCAATGGAAGGCTGCTCATGGGATACAAATAGCTAAAACTACTGAAATTCAACCTTAAAAGTTGAGCGAAAGAGGACTTGAAAGTAAGATTTAATACACCAAGCAAATCTGAACATGAACTAAAGCGCGCACAAATCGCCCGTCACTCCGATAATTAAAGTCGGATAAGTCGTAACATAGTAGGAGTAATGGAAATTGCCCCTATCAATAAATCCACGATGGCCGAGAACAGGCATCGAGCTTTTAACTCGACCACAGTCACCACTTCTGGATAAGCTTTGAGAAGCTAAACTTCAAGCATCGGTCTTGTAAACCGAAAATAAGATAAATCTCTCCAAAGCTCCATTCAAGCAAAGTGGCCGAGTCTCTAGGCAAAAGATTGTAGCTCTTTATACGGGTCCACCCCCTTTGTATGCTTCATAAATAATACTTTCTATTAATTCCTAAAAAATTTTTTATACTAAATAGTACTACAATAAAACCTTACTCAAACTAAACAACCGCAAGGGCTACCAACCTTGCTTACCACAGAAAAGATAATAACTTCTCCCTCTTGCATCATGGAGGAGCAACAAAACCGTAAAAACTCTTATACTCCCGAATAATTATGAGCTACTAAACCCTAAAACTTAATGTTTCACAATTAAAAAATTAGCTTTTAGTAGGAGTAACAAGCCTTTCATATAATTAGATAGCTGGTTTTCCGCAAAAAGTATCAAAGTACTGTCCAATAGTAATTTTATATTTAAATCAAACTATAGGAGTCAACCTTTTAAGGACTAGCCTAAAAGGGAAACTATAATAATCACAAACACCACACCTTCAGTGTAGACTTAAAAGCAGCCACCGAACAGCGTTCTAGCTAGTAAATATTTATAATACAACATTAAAAGTAAAATTTTAATTAAAGCGAAATCTAGTACCAAACACCCCTACTAACAAACAGGCATCCTATTAGTATTACAACAACAAAATATTAAAAACATTAATAAAATTAACACCAAAAAATATTACTTTATTTCAACCATACAGAGTGAACTCGGCAACAAAATTTCCCCTGCCTGTTTACCAAAAACATCGTCTTCTGTAAATTTATATAGAAGATAATGCCTGCCCAGTGAAAACTTTAAACGGCCGCGTTAGCGTGAGCGTGCTAAGGTAGCGTAATAAATAGCCTTTTAATTGGAGGCCAGTGAATGGCAAGACTAGGGACATCTGTACCCTGTATATAAAAACAACTTTTCATCTGGGTGAAAAGACCCAAATAATAAAGGAAGACGAAAAGACCCCGCGGAACTTTACCTTTTCCAGTCTCCACATGCTCAGAAACATAGGAACAAAAGGTTTGATTGGGGCAATCTCGGAACCACCAAAACTTCCGACTCATAAGAAATAAGCATATAAAACTTGATAAGGACCAAAAAGAAGTTACCCCGGGGATAACAGCGTAATCCAACTTGAGAGTACACATCGAAAGCTGGGTTTGCGACCTCGATGTTGGCTTAGGGAAACTGAGACTGTTGGCTTAGGGATATCCACATAAGTGCAACCGCTATGATAGGACAGTCTGTTCGACTATTATACCCTTACACGAGCTGAGTTAAGACCGGCGCAAGCTAGGTTGGTTTCTATCTCCTTAACCTAATAACTTTTTTGATTGTACGAAAGGACCCCAAGAAGTGCAACAGACAATAAGCATATAGTTTTAAACCAAACAAACCTAAACCTAATTCCCCTATAATAGCAAGTTAGTATAATAATACCATTGACTTAGAATCAATAAATAAGGCTAACCGCTTACTTGCCAACAAACCTTTCAATTATCTGCCCCTAAAGGGATGAAGCTTATACGAAGCAATTAGCTGTTACCTAATAGACAGTGATGAAACCTCACCTACCCTACACATCACTTCAGAAAATAGTTTAAAAAAACAAAAACTTTGGGAGTTTTAAATTTAGCCATACTAATTTTCTGATATTAAAATATCAACTCGAAAACAACACCCAGTTATTAAAATTCTAAACAACTCCCTTTATGACCTCCCAGCCCCTACAAACCTATCTGTATGGTGAAACTTCGGGTCATTACTAGGCCTATGTCTAACTACCCAAATTATTACAGGATTATTTCTTGCTATACACTACACCTCTAACGTAGACCTCGCCTTCTATTCAGTCGCCCACATTTCACGAGACGTAAACTATGGCTGACTTATACGAACTATTCACGCAAATGGCGCCTCGTTCTTTTTTGTTTGTTTATACTTTCATACAGGTCGAGGGATGTATTACGGCTCTTATTTGGCAAAAGAAACTTGAAACATTGGTGTTATTCTCCTATTTCTAACAATAGCAACAGCCTTTTTAGGTTACGTCCTTCCATGAGGACAAATATCTTTTTGAGGTGCTACAGTCATTACCAATCTTTTATCAGCAATCCCCTATATTGGAAAAACCTTAGTATATTGGTTATGAGGGGGATTCTCAGTGTCTAACGCAACCTTAAACCGATTTTTTGTTCTTCACTTCGTTCTTCCCTTTGCTATTGCAGCTTTAGCCGCAGTACATCTCCTATTTCTCCATGAAATAGGTTCTAACAACCCTTTAGGTATCTCCTCAAACACTAACCTTATCCCATTTCACATTTTTTACACAACAAAAGACGTTGCTGGGTTTATTGTTCTTTTAGGACCATTATCTTTTATCTGCTTATTTTTTCCTAACCTCCTAACCGATCCAGAAAACTTTATCCCAGCAAATCCCTTAAGAACCCCAGTGCATATTCAACCAGAATGGTACTTCTTATTTGCCTATGCAATCCTACGCTCTATCCCCAATAAGTTAGGTGGTGTTATTGCCTTGGTAATATCTATTCTCATTCTAATTCTTATGCCTTTGACACACCTGAGTAATATACGTTCTATTTCCTTTTACCCGCTAAACCAAACCCTTTTTTGAATATTTTTAAGAATCTTTCTCATTCTTACTTGAATTGGTAAACAACCGGTAGAAGATCCATTCATTTGAGTTGGCCAAACCTTCTCTACTACCTATTTTTCCTTCTTTGTAATTTCTCCAGTAATAAGTAAAATATGAGACCTCCTAGTATACCACCCTCACCAAGAAAACTAATTGGACAAGTAGTTTAAATACTAAACCATAACACTGAAAACGTTAAAATGGCATCTGCCCTTTTCCACCCCATTTTATCCTCTAGTTAAAAATATATAAATAAACATCACCTTGAAGGGTCTTACCCACCACACTTAACGCAAATTTGAAATTAATCTTTCACTATTACCTCTTTTAAAATATATATATATAAACTTAAAATCTAAGTGGAAAAATTACCAAAATAAAACCTGCAAAAACTAAAAAAACTCGCAGAAAAGTTAATAGACTTCCACTCTGTATAGTATAAATAAACCTAATTCCCTTTCCAAGAGCCTTTAAAGCACCCTGCCCACCTAAAACCTCCATCCAACCTAAATCCAAACATAAATGCATTGACAAACCACCCTTCAACCCAACACCAGATATTAACCTCCCGGATACTAAATTCATAAACCACATCCTAGATAAAAACCAGTCAAATACTCTTAATAAGCTCTCCTCAACCTTTCACACCTTCAACAACCTTATTAATAAATAAACCAAACCTAAAAATGTAACAAATCCAATAACTATCTTCCCCAATAAACCTACCAAGTCAAACCCATTCACAGCCACCCAAACCAATTGTAAAAACCACCCCCCAACAATTGCCCCAATAACCAAAACATAAATAGAAATAACAACATATCTACTCTCAACCATAAAAAAACACAAAGAACTCCCAAAACTTTGTCCAAACACCCCTGTAAGAGAAATCCGCAACCTATAAACCAACCTAAGACCAGCCCCCACTAATAAAACAAAAACCTCAAAACTACCCCTAAAACCCCTAAAAGCTCCCTCCAAAATTAAATCCTTAGAATAAAATCCACTAAGAAACGGCATTCCACATAATACAACACTTCTTAATACTAAACACCCGCTTCTGAATGGCAACAATTGATCAAGCCTACCCAAAATACGACCATCTTGATTATCACCAGTAGAATGAATAATTGACCCAGCACACAAAAACAGCAGAGCTTTGAACAACGCATGAGTAAAAAGATGAAACACAGCAATTATAGGATAACCAATACCCACAGTAAACATCATAAGACCAAGCTGTCTAAGAGTTGATAAAGCAATAATCTTCTTTAAATCAACTTCAAAACAGGCTCTTAATCCAGCCATTAATAAAGTTAAGCCCCCCATCTTTCTCAAAAATCACAAAACTTCTGGGCTCTCAACTAAAGATCTGTAAAATCGAATAACTAAGTAAACCCCCGCTGTGACCAAGGTGGAAGAATGAACTAACGCCGATACTGGAGTAGGAGCAGCTATCGCTGCCGGCAACCAAGCAGAAAATGGAATTTGAGCCCTTTTCGTCATAGCCCCTAAAACCACCAACCAACAAATAATTACACCAAAACTATCAAACAACCCATACCCAAAGGATCACTCCCCCCAATTAATCAAAAAACAAATTGATAAAATTAATAAAGCATCTCCAATCCGATTAACTAAAACAGTTAATATTCCAGCTGCCAAAGACTTCTTATTCTGGTAGAAAATTACTAAAGCAAAGGACACAATCCCTAACCCATCCCACCCCAAAAGAACTGTAACTAACCTAGGAACAAAAATAAGTAAATTCATTGATCTAACAAAAGCCATTACTAATAATATAAATCGTCGTAAAAATATCTCCCCCTCCATATAAGACACACTAAATAGGGAAACAGAACCGGAAATTAAACAAACAAAACAAGAAAATACAACACTAATATGATCAACCACAATAGGCAAAGTTCAATCAACTCCACAAAGATAAAAAAACTGTCACTCAATCATATACCTCCCTCCATTGCCAACGATCCCACAAAACCCAAACACCCACAATATTAATCTGACAAAAAATAGAAAAACAGAACACAACAAAGGAGCCCCAAAAACCTCAACAAATTTCATCATAGTATTCTGCAACCCTGCAGTTAGACTACACTCAACAAGGGTAGTATTAACTCCCATACCACTTTTTTTATATTTTATAGCAGCCAAGACTTACACACATTTTCCTTACCCTTCCCTAACTCTCAATGATTTCTAAACCTCCTTCGTTTTCTTTCACCTGAATCTAAAACTCATATTAATTATTTATGTAACACCATTGCTTAGACTATCACCCCCACGGTTTGTAGCCCATTGTAACAAAATTGTTTGCAAATATTTATAAAACTCTTTATAAATAGAATTTTTAGGATAACCTGAAAGCTAGTGATTTGTCACAAATGAATTTGAATCATTAAATGGAGCCAAAGACTCCGCTCTCAACCCATTTGCCTTGTAGTATATACTTAAATTACCGTAAACTGCAACTTTACCAAAGCAATTGCCAAGGCATCAAGACCTTATAAGTATCGCGCCGGAAGAACGGACTACTCTGATGAGGTAGATTATGGACCAAAACACCCCGATACTTCCATAAATTCAAAAAGTAGTATATAAATTACAATTCGCTTACACCGAATAAAAGGCACTACACCCTTTTTGAGTAAAGTGGCAGAAAAGTGCTTCAGATTTAAGCTCTGACCAAGGAGACACCTCCCTTTACTAATCGTTCCACATACAATTTCAACCCTCATCACATACCTTTTAATCCTATTGGGAGTTGCATTTTTTACTCTCCTTGAACGTAAAGCTCTTGGGTATTTTCAAATCCGAAAAGGCCCAAATAAAGTTGGAGTTATGGGGATCCCTCAACCATTAGCAGATGCTCTAAAGCTCTTCGTGAAAGAGTGAGTAACACCAACCTCCTCAAATAACCTACCTTTCATCTTAACCCCAACTGTTATGTTAATTTTAGCACTTAGACTTTGACAGTTATTTCCATCCTTTATATCATCATCTCAAATAATTTTTGGTATGCTTCTATTCCTGTGTATTTCCTCCCTAGCTGTTTATACAACACTTATAACAGGCTGAGCCTCAAACTCTAAATATGCCCTTTTAGGGGCCATTCGAGCCATAGCTCAAACCATTTCTTATGAAGTTACAATAACATTAGTTATTATGTTTTATCTATTCTTAATAATACAAATAGATATAGTGACAATTCGCTTAACCAACTTTTCTATACCCACCATTACTCTTTCACTACCACTCGCTATCATATGAACTGCTGTCATTTTAGCAGAAACAAACCGAGCCCCATTTGACTTTGCCGAAGGAGAATCGGAACTGGTTTCCGGATTTAATGTTGAATACGGTGGAGCCGGCTTCGCCTTTCTTTTTATAGCTGAATACAGAAACATTTTGATAATAAGACTTCTCACTGCTTGTATACTAACTGGCACCCTCCTAATATCAACCCCAATGGCCATTGTGTTCTTATGGGCCCGAGCCACTTTCCCCCGATACCGATATGACCTATTAATAGCAATAGCTTGAAAATCCTTCCTTCCAGTTAGTTTAATAATTCTTCTAGCAGTCACCCCGCTAATATTTATTATAGTATAATCCCAATTAAAATCCAAATGCTGAGAGTACAACTAGTACAACTGCCTTCCAAGCAGGAAGTCCAAATACAGGTTAGCATAACTTCAGCATTATAAATCTGTTGTAATTACACTTCTATTATTACTAACTGTTTGGATCTACTCAGTATTAAGAATAACTCTTCCAATATACCCGCTATCACTAGGCATAATAATTCTCCTCCTAGCTTTTATTACCTGCACCACCATAGCTACAATAAGCCCATGATATGCCTATATATTATTCTTTATTTTTATTGGCGGAATACTTGTTATATTTGCATATATTGCATCACTAACCCCCAACATAACTTTTACCATTAATAGCCAATTAATACCTTTTATTCTCACCTTAGTTACCATTTTTATCTTTAAAAATCTTAATTCTACCTCAAACTACCAAACAAGCCCAGACCTTAGGCTAAGAATTAATGATAGCACTCAAGCCTTAAGATTCCTATACTCAACTAGCGGTCAAGAATGCATTATTTTTTTAGCCTGTATCCTATTATTTACCATAGTAGTAAGAGTAAAATTGTGTAAGCCCAAAAGTGGAGCTTTACGCCCATACAACTAACTTAAATTTACTCAAACATAAAATAAATAAATAAACCATAAATATTTAGCAAAACCCTATCAAAAACACTCTCGTCCCCCAAAGAGGTGCTACTAATATAAAACACACTAAATAACAAACAAACTCTTCCAACATAACCCCACTTCGCACCCACAGCGAACATTGACCATGTTGTGTAGAAGAATATACATACCAAGAATATAATCCACTCAAAAAAGTCATAACCCCAGTGAAAAAAGCAAAAACAATAGAATATCTTAAGACAGAAATTCCAAGCATTAATTCTCCCCATAAATTTAAAGATGGTGGAGCAGCTATATTAATAGCACACATTAAAAACCAACACAAAGCAATTCCAGGAACTATAACCAACCCACCCTTTACTAAATATAACCTTCGAGTGTGGTAGCACTTATAAGTCTCACTGGACCAAAAAAACATTCCAGAAGAACACAGCCCATGAGCAATCATCATAATTAAACAACCCAACCACCCTCAATCTGTGTTTGAATACACACCCCCCAAAACCAAACTTATATGCCCAACAGAAGAGTAAGCCACCAATGCCTTTACGTCACTCTGAGTAAAACAAACCATTCTAGCAATTACACCACCCCTAAGCCCAACACAAAAAACTACCCTAATTGATAAAGAACTAAATAAACCCAACCTACAAAAAAACCGAACCAACCCATAGCCCCCCAACTTCAACAAAACACCAGCCAAGATTATAGACCCAGCCACAGGCGCCTCAACATGAGCCTTTGGCAACCACAAATGAAACCCATAAATGGGTAACTTCACCAAAAAAGCCAAAGAAGCACAAATATCCACCAACCACCTATGGCCAAAACCCCCACAATCTAACCCCCAAAATACAGATCCCTCCTCCACAAAAACCAAAATAATCAAAATTAATAGTGGTAAAGAAGCACTAACAGTATAAAGTATTATATATTTACCGGCTTGTAATCGTTCCGGCTGATATCCCCACCCTAAAATAATTAACAAAATAGGGATAAGCCTAAACTCAAACAAAACATAAAAAATCAATAGAGACCCAACCCTAAAGGAAAAAATAAGTACTACAGTTAAAGTCAAAACTATAAAAACAAACCTAACAGGCTTATTACCTCCCTTCTTAATATCCCGCACACTAGCCAACATACTCAACCCCGAAATCAAAATAGTCAAAGATACGAGCCTAAAAGAAAAATTGTCTATCACCAATAAGTCCCCCCAACAACTTACTAACCTAAACGGGCTAAACCACATTTCAAGACTTAAAATAAACATAAAAGCACACCCTCAAACAAACCTCCACCAAAACACTCCCAACCTAATTATGCCAACCCCAACAACAAAAATCCCAACTGTCAATAAACTAAAAATGACCCAAAACTAACCCTCTAACGTAATCACTACCAGTACTACGAATCAATGAAACTAACACACTTAACCCCAATGCTGCTTCACATACCCCAAAAGCCAAAAACACTAAACAAACACTATTTAACCTTCTTAACAAATAAACCACACCAAACATTATAACATAAATCCCTAAAGTAAAAACCTCTATACTCAACAAAACCCCAAAAAGTCTTTTTCGTTGACCAATCAAACAAACACCCCCAACCAAGACCCCAATAACCCCAACACCCACAACAGGAAAAACTCACACCTATTAACTCAACTTGTTTTGTTTATTTGAACTAAGCTTCTTACCAAATCCCCACTTCACTACAAAATTTCCAACACCCATAACAGTTCTACCAATCTTACTTTTATATATAATCTTATACTCGGTCACAACCCCCCATCAAATAATAACTATAAATAAAATCACACAAACCAATAAAATTCCAAAAACCAAAATCCAAGATATAGGGCTTAACTGAGGCATAAAAAGAATACCAAATTTAGGCAACATGAACTTGACAAATTCAGGTTATATTTTAACTAATTCTTTTTTATAAACCTAATGTGCTTGTAATAAAGGATGATCAGAAGAATACAACCCAACTAACAGAACAAACACATAAGCCTGCAAAAACCTTACAGCAAACTCAAAAATTACATATCCCCACATTACCAAACCCCCAAACAAAACCCCAACCAATCTTGCCCCACAAAAAAATTCCGCCACATATCCGCCAATAACATGTAATATAAGATGCCCCATAGTAATGTTTGCAGCCAATCGAACCCCCAAAGTAATCGGGCGAATCAAAATCCTAATACTTTCAATCAACACAAGCAACGGAACCAGCCCCATTGGCCTTCCCGTAGGAACTAACTGACCAGCACTGTACCCCCAAGAAAAAAACCAACCCCTAAAAATCAAACAAAACCAAACCACCATAGCTAACACAAAGGTTAAAGACAAGTGCCTAGTTGGTCTAAATACATCAGGCACTATCCCAGAAATATTTACAAAAAAAATAACCATAAACAACGAAACCTGCCCTAAAGCAAATCCCCCAAAATACTTCCCTGAACAAGTCTTTACCAACCCAAAAATTAGCTCACCCAATAAAGAAAAATTCACTCTTAACCTAGAAACCCCCACCCAAAACTGAACCAAACAAACTAACAACCTAACAAAACCTCTTAACCAAATAAGCCCCCAAACCCTAAAACCATAACTCAACCCAGCATCTAAAGATGAAAAAATATCTATTAACATTACTTTCAACAGCACAATTCAGCCCTACCTAACTATAT